TTATTGGACCATGTATTTGATTCACCAAATACCCAAATACATCATTATTTTATACTCTTTGATATATGTGGCGCAACCCAATCGTCGTTTTAAAAATTTATAATGGAATTGATCTTCTTCTTCATACTCATTTGAATATGAATAATGAATATATATATAATATAAATATATAATATATATAAATATAATAAAATAAAATATAATATATATACAATATACAATACAATACAATAATATATAAATAAATATTAAATATTATTTAATTATTTATAATTAATTATTATAATTATATTATAATTAATATAATTTATAATTAATAATTAGTATAATAGTATAATTTAGTAGTATAATAGTATAATTTAGTATGTATTTAGTATTACAATAGAATAAATAGAATAATATTAATATAGTTATAGTATAAGTTATAGTATAGTATAATATACATATACTAAAGCTAAAGTTAAAATAGAAAGAAAAATAAATAAATAATATGAGGAACCTCTCTTGACAGTAATATACTGTATGTTGTATATGTAAATCCTAGATATGAAAAGAGGCATAATTCATCCAGCAAAGGGAACAGATATAATAGTATATAAAGAAAAATAATAGGTGCACAACAAAAAAAAAATACAATAAATTTGGAAAAGAAAATAAGAAAATAAAGTAAAGAACAATGGTCAATGAGATAAAAATCATGAATAAAAAAATTCAGGTTCAAATTTAATATTCATAGATAATAGATAATCTAGACGGTCATTTATAAAAGAAAAGATAGGGAAATGAAATACACTGACTCATGATTCTTATTCATCCACTTGTGAAAAAAGGATTGGTTGGCTCGTTGAATTGAAAATTTACTTATTGAATGAGTAAAGGATTAAAATGGATTCCATTGGGTGGTACCAACTCAATCGAATGCTAACTTCCATTTACTTCATTATGGATTATGGAATTAACCGATCAACTTGCTATCGGATACTTATTTTTGATTCAGTATTAAAATAAAAAAAATTCGACATATTATTATTATGATTTACGATTATGAGAAGCAATACCACGACTTCTGATCCTGCGGTTTCCACACTTGAAGAACAAAACCTAGGGCGTATCGCTCAAATTATTGGCCCAGTGCTGGATGTCATTTTTCCACCGGGGAAGATGCCTAATATTTATAATGCTTTGGTAATTAAGGCTCGAGATACGGCTGGTCAGCAAATTAATGTAACTTGTGAGGTACAACAATTATTAGGAAATAATCGAGTAAGAGCTGTAGCTATGAGCGCTACAGATGGTCTGATGAGAGGAATGAAGGTGATTAACACGGGAGCCCCTCTAAGTGTTCCAGTCGGCGGAGCTACTCTCGGACGAATTTTCAACGTTCTTGGGGAACCTGTTGATAATTTCGGTCCTGTTGATACTCGCACAACATCTCCTATTCATAGATCTGCACCCGCCTTCATACAGTTAGATACGAAATTATCAATCTTTGAAACAGGGATTAAAGTGGTGGATCTTTTAGCCCCCTATCGCCGTGGAGGAAAAATCGGACTATTTGGGGGAGCTGGGGTGGGTAAAACAGTACTCATCATGGAATTGATCAACAACATTGCCAAAGCTCATGGAGGCGTATCCGTATTTGGCGGAGTAGGGGAGCGTACTCGTGAAGGAAATGATCTCTACATGGAAATGAAAGAATCCGGGGTGATTAATGAAAAAAATCTTGGAAAATCCAAAGTAGCTCTAGTCTATGGTCAAATGAATGAACCGCCAGGAGCTCGTATGAGAGTTGGCTTGACTGCCCTAACCATGGCGGAATATTTCCGGGATGTTAATGAGCAAGACGTACTTCTATTCATCGATAATATCTTTCGTTTCGTTCAAGCAGGGTCCGAAGTATCTGCCTTATTAGGTAGAATGCCTTCCGCAGTGGGTTATCAACCTACCCTTAGTACGGAAATGGGTTCTTTGCAAGAAAGAATTACTTCTACCAAAGAAGGATCTATAACATCGATCCAAGCAGTTTATGTACCTGCGGATGATTTGACCGACCCTGCTCCTGCCACGACATTTGCACATTTAGATGCTACTACCGTATTATCAAGAGGATTAGCTGCCAAAGGTATTTATCCAGCAGTAGATCCCTTAGATTCAACGTCAACCATGTTACAACCTCGGATCGTTGGCGAGGAACATTATGAAACTGCTCAAAGAGTTAAGCAAACTTCACAACGTTACAAGGAACTTCAGGACATTATAGCTATCCTTGGGTTGGACGAATTATCCGAAGAAGATCGTTTAACTGTAGCAAGAGCACGAAAGATTGAGCGTTTCTTATCACAACCCTTCTTTGTGGCAGAAGTCTTTACTGGTTCTCCGGGGAAATATGTTGGTCTCGCAGAAACAATTCGGGGATTTCAACTCATCCTTTCCGGAAAATTAGATGGTCTTCCCGAACAGGCCTTTTATTTGGTGGGTAACATCGATGAAGCTACCGCGAAAGCTATTAACTTAGAAAACTTAGAAGAGGAGAGCAAATTGAAGAAATGACCTTAAATCTTTGTGTACTGACTCCTAATCGAATTATTTGGGATTCCGAAGTGAAAGAAATTATTTTATCTACGAATAGTGGACAAATTGGAGTATTACCAAACCATGCCCCCATTGCCACGGCTGTAGATATAGGTCTTTTGAGAATACGGCTAAACGACCAATGGTTAACAGTGGCTCTTATGGGTGGTTTCGCTAGAATAAGTAATAATGAGATAACTATTTTAGGAAATGATGCAGAATTTAGTACTGACATTGATGCACAAGAAGCTCAACAAACTCTTGAAATAGCTGAAGATAACTTGAGTAGAGCTGAGGGTAAGAGACAAGCAATTGAGTCAAATCTAGCTCTCAGACGAGCTAGGACACGAGTAGAGGCTGTCAATGTGATTTCCCAGTAGTAGTCAATGCATTCAATAAAAATAAAAAGAATCAAAAAAATAATTAAAATTAAAGGAGTTTCTTATTATACACTACATTTTCATTCCAAAAATTGAACCAAATTGAACACAATGAAGTCTAATCTGATTAATCTTATGATAGAACGAAAAAAAGAGGATGGGTAGAAAAACTTATTAGATACCTGATTCCATGGTATCTAATAAGTTCTACCTACTATTGGATTTGAACCAATGACTCCCGCCGTATGAAAGCAATACTCTAACCACTGGGTTAAGTAGGTTATTTATCACCACAAAAAGGTCTTCATCACTTCGATGGATTCTAGTTAAAATATGCTTTCTAAGCAATATCAATCTTTTACCAGTAAATGGATCGGAGAGTTATCATATGCATATGGGATACCCTTCTTGACAAGAAATTGCCTCTATGTTAAAATAGTTATGATTTATGATAAGGGTTATAGCTCAGTTAGGTAGAGCACCTCGTTTACACGTGCGCCAATGCTTTTCAAGGAAGCCCATTATGCAATGACCATAATTGATCTTTTTGAGAAGTCGATGTCTTATTCCGTAGGTTCGAGAGAACAAGAGAAAAATAGCCTGACAAATATTTGGTTCGATCCGATTCAGGTGCGAATTCCACTGCCAAATCAATCAAATAGAACATGCCATTGTAAGGTAAATGTCCAGTCCATTCAATGCCAGGCATAATGAGTATAAGGGTCTCAAAAGAACCTCTTGTCGTCCTATGAGCTTTGAGGTGTATGAAGTCTCATATTTTACTCTTGCAGTGGAGTGATAGAGGCTCCATTTCACTTAGGTTGATCTAGGCCGAAGGCAGACCTAAATCAAGGTCATTTTTCTTTGAAACACTTTGGTATTGCTCCTAGATCAGGATACAAATAATGAATCAGAGCACATGGAACCATCTCATTATCTTTTTATCTTCCTGTAAAGAAAAAAATGGTGGACTAACTGATCTTTACATCAGTTGATGAAAGAGCCCAATGCAACAAAATGCATGTTGGGTCTTTGAAACAGTTCGAATCATTTCGATAATAATCAGTTTTCTCTGTTTTACCGAGAAGGTCTACGGTTCGAGTCCGTATAGCCCTAATACATTATACATTCCATTTTTGTTTTGTATAGAGATTTTAGTAGTTTTATTTTATATTTTAATAGTAGGAACAATAAAATAAACACAATAATTCATTTCAACGGACCCAATTGGTATTTGTCAAATCTCGGATCAAATAACCATATTTCTTTATCCATTTTCATGAATGAATTACTTTTTCCTCTTTTATTGCCCATGATCAAAGAGTTATTTATACACTTTTTTGGGGTTTGGTATACCCAAACCCAGTCAATTTATGAAATTAAAATCATGAAAGAATACTGTCTAAAGACTTCAACCTGACCCAAGCAAATCCAATCCTAAGTCGCATGGATCTAGGACCTATTCTTTTCTTGATCTTGAGTATTTGTGGATAATCAGTTTTTGGCTGAACAACAAACCTAATAGATTCTTAGATTCTTTCAATTTTAAATTTGTTTCAAAGATAATGTAGGGCTAATTAATTAGCCCTACATCCATCAAGGCTCCTCCTTCTATATTCTAAGAGTTGAGCGGGTTTGGGAATTTGGTCTGTCGAATTGCTCGATAATGTGTGATTCTTTATATTAGACTATTAGAGGGATCCTATATTATGCCGAACGTTCATGATTCCATAAAATTTAAAATTAAATATAACTATACTATTATAGTTATACTAATAAAACTAATAAAAATATAGTAATAATATTATCATATTCTATTGATATTGAATTCTTAATGATTATTATTTTTAATTTTATTGAATTTATTTCTAATTTTTTCTTTACTATAAAGAAGATTCTTTTATAGATGTTATAACGAAACTTCGTAAGAAGATATCTCAAAAAATCTTTGAAGTTGAAGATAGAACTGTGTATCAACAGGAGAATCGATGTTTTACTACTAATCACAAGGTTTACCTTCGACACAGTACTAATACTGGAAATTAGAATCAAGGATTACTCTATCAATTACCATCTACTTCAGAGATACCTTTTAGATTTTAATTTTAAAAAGATTTAAAGTCCAAAGGGTCAGTATCTTCTTACGAATTAGTTAATCAGGCAGGGTTCCTTTGTGCAGAATAAGAAAGAGCGGGTCAGTCTTTAACAATTTCATTGTCAATGTGAAGTATTGATACAAAGAAAAATGTGGTAGAGATGAAGGAGATGCAAATTCGTTTATATGATTGGCTAGTCAAGCATAAGCTAGTTCATAGATCTTTAGGCTTTGATTGCCGAAGAATAGAGACTTTACAAAAAAAACCAAAGATTGGGACTCAATTGCTGTCATTTTAAAAGTATTTGCCCCCAGGAGTAATTCTCGAACCCCGTCCGTTTTCTGGATTTGGAGAAGTACGGATTTTCAGGAACGGGAATCTTATGATATGTTGGGAATTTCTTATGAGAATCATCCTCGCCTTAAACGTATCTTGATGCCTGAAAATTGGATAGGCTGGTCCTTACGTAAAGACTATATTGCTCCACTCCCAATTTCTATGAAATACAAGATGCTCTTTGAATGATAAGTACTTATACGACACGACTCCAGATTTCATTTCAATCAAAGAACATTTTTACATTCCCTTCTAGATGAAACAGAGTAACTGGACTTTAATTCATATGAGGGTGGCTAAAAAAAGAGGTTCTCATTGATATTCCCCAATTGGAAAGATATCATATACATTTTGTATGAGCAGAAAAACTAGGATGACTTAAAAGAGTTCTGTACCATGAACTTTGTATCGCGCACATCACTTAGGGGGGGCGCCGGAAATTGAGCAAGAGTGAGAAAAAAAATATGAAAAAAAAAAAAGACGGAAGAGACGAAATGCAGAAATTAAAAATGAAAGGAATTGGGGTTGATTTGTACTGTGTCTGAAAAACATCCTTTCTATTCTTATCCTTTCACTCTGAATCTTTTTATCTAATTTTTTATGAAATTTTAGATATATACGAAAATTTAACATCCTATTTTAAATTTAAATAAGATCAAAGTATGAACAGAGAGGAAAAAAATAAAAATGAAAAGGAAAGTAAAGAATATGTATCCCGATCCGTATAAATGAATTTCATTTGTATGAGGTATTAATATTTATCCGATACATTATTCACGTGTCAGGAACCAGATTTGAACTGGTGACACGAGGATTTTCAGTCCTCTGCTCTACCAACTGAGCTATCCCGACCATTTCCTGTGCATCATCCTAGCGGAGTACTTGTATCTATGTCAATGAAAAGAACTAAAAAAGTCTTAACAAATTGTACTTAGCTCCTCAATTTCTTAGATCTTCAAAACAAAAAGAAGACTTTCTTTGTATTGTAAATGTAAGGATAATGATATGGACTGTGAATGACTCAATAACGGGGATTCCTTGAATCTATACAAATGAAATTGGATTGGAAGAAGAAACGAGGATTTCTATTCGGATCCGTTTGTGAAAGAACAGAGTGAATGAAATGAGAAAGATATTTAATTTTGGTTGAACTGAACCATTGATGAAAAAAAAGAAGATAAAGAAATAAGAGGAGGTAAAATGGGCTTTTCTTGGGGATAGAGGGACTTGAACCCTCACGATTTTTAAAGTCGACGGATTTTCCTCTTACTATAAATTTCATTGTTGTCGGTATTGACATGTAAAATGGGACTCTCTCTTTATTCTCGTCCGATTAATTTTCAAAAGATCTATGAAACTCTGGAATTAATCATTTGATCAATGAATATTCGAATTCTATTTCAATTTAAACTTCAATTGGAAAATGGGAATGGATTCAGAATAACTCTTCCTTTTTTCATAGATTTTTTTATCTTTAGAATGATTATTTGATCTCTATCATTCTAATTAATATAGAATGAATCTAAATATCGAAATAGAGGGTTGTGATTAATCTTTCCTATGTCAGTATGTATTAGGTATATAAGCTTATCCTTTACTGTCATTTCTATCATTTGATAGAAGGATTTTTGCTACTAACGTAACGTAGTCAATTTCATTCGTTAGAACAGCTTCCATTGAGTCTCTGCACCTATCCCTTTTTATTCTAATTTTCCATTTTTTATAAAGATTTGGCTCAGGATTGCCCATTTTTAGTTCCAGGGTTTCTCTGAATTTGGAAGTTACCACTTAGCAAGGTTTCCATACCAAGGCTCAATCCAATCAAGTCCGTAGCGTCTACCAATTTCGCCATATCCCCCTTTGCTTTGATATTTGATATGATACAAGGATCTAATTGTAATTCCATACACCTCTTTCATTGATCTTGGAACTGTTGAATTCATTAGGTAAGGATTCTTGTATCGAAAAAGTGTATGCTGCTATTTTATTTTTTTGGCCGTCTTCCATTCTATCATTTCATCTCTATTGGATGAACCCTATTTGTTTCAATCCGAAATTATTCTATCATTGATGTATCCGCAATTCAATATAGATAGATATATCCCACATATATCTATGCCTTGACTCCCCCTTCTTTTTTATAGCGGAATTAAAAATAGTAGAACGCTCGATATTTATTTATTTATTTTTTTTTTTTAACAATTCGTCCTCTTGTGTATAATGATAGAATACAAGTTTCTATCAGTTTTAGTCATGGATTTACATTATTCGTATAGAAATAAATAGAATATGATTCTATTTAGTTTTTCACTATTTATCTATTAGGATATAGATAGTTTCTTTAATGTGAAATTTAGATTTAGATTTATAGTATAGTTTTTTAGTTACACCATTAGAATGAGAATAAATGAATTATTCATAATATGATTTTAATTATCATAAAATAATCATATTAATATTATTGAAGTGAAGATTTAATTTAAGATTGTATTTATTGTATTGATTTCATATCCATCTTTATTTCATATTCATCTTCATATTAATCATATCATATTCAAAATAGTAAGAATTTAATTCGAAATTCGATTTTTTTAGATTTTCTATTATTTAATATAGAATATCAAATCTATAACTAATAACTATAAATAGAATAAATAAGAATAGAAATAGAGAAGAAATTTAAATAATCAATAAATGCAAAAAAAAAAAAAAAAGAATCACCAGGTAATAGCTAAGATACGAAAGTTTCCTATACACTATTGATCTTATATCCGCCCGCTTAGCTCAGAGGTTAGAGCATCGCATTTGTAATGCGATGGTCATCGGTTCGATTCCGATAGCCGGCTCTTTTTCTTTGCATGATTGAAAATATCTACTCTCGCTTTCTCTAAATGTCGAGTTATTATGTCATGGTAACTTGCAGCTATAGCTATGAATAAAAAAAGTTAACTAGATCTTTACAGAAGAAATTTTAAAAGGTAGCCTTCGCTTGAACTTCACTATATTATATATACAAAAAATAAAAATATTGATAAAATTTATTTCATTCTGCTTTGTAATACTTCAGTAGATTGTGTTTTGTTTTGCTGATCCTTTAGTTCAGTCTGAATTTATTTTATATATTTTATAATATTTTTTTATATTTTAATTTTCGATTTATATAATATTATAATTATAATTTTTTTTTTTTCAAATGAAAGTGAATCAAAAAGGGAGCCTTTATTTATATGTCTCGTTACCGAGGACCTCGTTTCAAAAAAATACGCCGTCTGGGGTCTTTACCGGGACTAACTAGTAAAAGCCCCAGATCCGGAAGTTATCTTCAAACCCAATTGCGCTCGAGAAAAAGATCACAATATCGTATTCGTTTAGAAGAGAAACAGAAATTGCGTTTTCATTATGGTCTGGCAGAGCGACAATTACTTAAATATGTGCATATTGCTGGAAAAGCCAAAGGGTCAACAGGTCAGGTTTTACTACAACTACTCGAGATGCGTTTGGATAACATCCTTTTTCGATTAGGTATGGCTTCGACCATTCCTGGAGCCAGACAATTAGTTAACCATAGACATATTTTAGTTAATGGTCGTATAGTAGATATACCAAGTTATCGTTGCAAACCCCGAGATATTATTACTACGAAGGATAAAGAAAGATCGAAAGCTCTGATTCAAAATTATCTTGTTTCATCCCCCCGCGGGGAATTGCCAAACCATTTGACTATTGATTCCTTACAATATAAAGGATTTGTAAATCAAATCATAGATAATAAATCGATCGGTTTGAAAATAAATGAGTTGTTGGTCGTAGAATATTATTCCCGTCAAACTTGATTCTAACGAAAATAAAAAAAGCAAGGTTCATACAATTTTTACCCCCTTCTCTGAAGTAAATAGAGTACCTTGTCTCATTCACATATCAAAAATGGATCGACAATAAATAGGATTCTTTTTCTTCTTTTCAATATCAATACAATATTTCTATTTGTATTTTACGTATCACAGGCTCTAATTAGGGATAGAGAATCTCTATCAAATAAGGACTGTTAGAATAATGATATCAATTATTATTTGATTTGATACGTAACGTTGATAAATGAAAAGAAAAGGAGAGAGAGGGATTCGAACCCTCGGTAAACAAAAGTTCACATAGCAGTTCCAATGCTACGCCTTGAACCACTCAGCCATCCCTCCTACGGAATCTTATTCTTGACCAAAAACCGAATTAAGTAGCGAGCCATTCATCTTAATTGTAGTACAGGTATGACCGCCTGGTGGTTCCATAGGAAGAAAAGTTTTTTTCCAATTTCATATTTATCAACAGCAACTTCTTTCATTAGCTACCCCATGATCTATTCAAAATTCATGAATTGTCCGATTCATTTTTTGATTTCAACTGTATGGCGTGGCACATATACGTTATGCAAACAAAATAAAATTAAAATAATTAAAATAAAGGATGGTTACCTTATTTTTTTATCATGGAATGATTATTCAATTCTTTTTCCTTTTGATAACCAAATCAAAACTTATCGAGTTATCAAAATCAATACATAGGAAACTTGGTTATTAAACTTAGATGAAATAGTAATAGTATACTACTAAATTGGAATGAAAT